TCTAAGTTTTAAAATTAAAAATTATATCGATTCTAAATAATTCAAATCGATTTTTTTTTTCTCATTTGTACGTGTATGATATATCCCACAAGACTTGTCTATAATAAGAAAAGAAATTATAGTTTGTAAAAGCGTAGGATGAATGAAAAAAGATAATGAATTCTTGAATAACTAAAAAAAGGTAAGGCGTCAAACATACTTTTTTGGGGGAGTAGAGTTGGGGATAGAGGGACTTGAACCCTCACGATTTTAAAAGTCAACGGATTTTCATCTTACTATAAATTTCATTGTTGTCAGTATTGACATGTAGAATGGGACTCTATCTTTATTCTCGTCCGATTAATAAGTTCCACCAAGGATCTATCAGACTATGAAGTGAATCATTTGATCAATGAATATTCGATTTTTTCTTAAACTTCGAATTGATTCACACCTTTTCTACTAAACTCAAAAAAAAATAGAAATCGAGATTCAGGTCGTCATTTTTGAAATCGTTTTGTGTTACCTATATTTATACAAAATAGGTTTTTATCCTTCATCCTTTTTTTATTTGAAGTTTGGATCGAAGGATTCCTTTATCAACACAAGGTAGTGAACTCCATTTGTTAGAACAGCTTCCATTGAGTCTCTGCACCTATCCCTTTTTTATCGCTTTCTAAACTCTGGTTTGTTCGCGTAAACCAGGATTTGGCTCAGGATTGCCCATTGTTAATTCCAGGGTTTCTCTGAATTTGAAAGTTATCACTTAGTAGGTTTCCATACCAAGGCTCAATCCAATTAAGTCCGTAGCGTCTACCGATTCCGCCATATCCCCCTTTTTGCTTTGAGATTAGGATCTCATTATTATGTCTTTCCACTTTTTCTTATGCCAAAACTTTGTAATTCATTACATATAGATATTTTTTTTATTTCTTTGGTATCTTCTTTCATTTTTTTTTTAGCCCAATCCATTTTGATTTAGTCTAATCAACTAAGATTCTATCATTTTTATATTTGCAATTCAATATGGTTATATATTACATAACATATATATGTTATTACTTTTCTCATCTTTGTCTTAAATTAAAAAAAATAGTCGAACGGTCAATTCTCTTTTTTTTTACTTCCATGAAAAGAAATTTATTTTTTTTTTTTTTACTTAGAGTTCTACAATGTGCAGCGGAAAAAGATTATAAGTCTACTTCGTAGATTTTATATTCTAATAATTATAAAAAATTATATTCGAAATGAATATTCGAATATTAATTTGAATAATTCTATATTATTAGAAAAAAAAAATATAAAATAATAATAATAGCGTGAGATTAGAACAAAAAAAAAACAATAATTTCAAATCAGATATCATTATAACTAAAAAAAAAAAAGATTTCTGATCTAATTAAGAGTTTCTTATTTATAAACTAATGAAATAAAAATTATAAAGTCGATATATTGCTATATTCTATTAATTAAGGTTATGTTTGATTTATTTAATAATAGTCACTATTTATTTGAGCTATATTTTGTTCTAGAATATATAGAATATGATTAATTAATTCTAAATAGATAAGGAAAAAATCAATAGACAATAGAATAGTTAATTGATACAATTATAGTAGTTTAGTGAATTTGTATGCACGTGCTATTTTATGTGAGCCCGCTTAGCTCAGAGGTTAGAGCATCGCATTTGTAATGCGATGGTCATCGGTTCGATTCCGATAGCCGGCTTTTCCATATTTTTTCGTTTTTTACATTATTTTTAATGTACTTTCAAAATAAAAGAAGATTGAAAAGACTTATTTCACCTTTTACCAGAGTTACCACTCCATTTATATTATGTCATATAAACTTCCATATAGGAATCTATATTGGGTAAAAGGATTAGACCTTTGCAAAATAAAGAAAAAAAAAGAAAATTTTTATGATTTATTTTATTTATATATTATGATTTATTTTATTTATATATATTGTATATACAATAAAAAAATCTGTATATTGAGAAGAATATATCTTCTTACTCTTTGTATTCCAATAGTTTATTGGAGTGGATTTCACGTCATTTATCATTATCATTTAGTTCAGTTTTAATTTTGTTTAGTTTTGTACAATTTCAATAAAAAAAAGGAGTCTTTATGTCACGTTACCGAGGGCCTCGTTTTAAAAAAATACGCCGTCTGGGGGCTTTACCGGGACTAACTAGTAAAAGGCCTAGGGCAGGAAGCGGTCTTAGAAACCAATCGCGCTCCGGAAAAAAATCTCAATATCGTATTCGTTTAGAAGAAAAACAAAAATTGCGTTTTCATTATGGTCTTACAGAACGCCAATTACTTAAATATGTTCGTATCGCCGGAAAAGCCAAGGGGTCAACAGGTCAGGTTTTACTACAATTACTTGAAATGCGTTTGGATAACATCCTTTTTCGATTGGGTATGGCTTTGACTATTCCTCAAGCACGCCAATTCGTTAACCATGGACATATTTTAGTTAATGGTCATATAGTTGATATACCAAGTTATCGCTGCAAACCCCGAGATATTATTACAGTGAAGGATGAACAAAACTCTAGAACTTTGGTTCAAAATCTTCTTGATTCATCTGCCCCCGAGGAATTGCCAAACCATCTGACTCTTCACACATTCCAATATGAAGGGTTAGTCAATCAAATAATAGATAGGAAATGCGTCGGTTTGAAAATAAATGAATTGCTTGTCGTAGAATATTACTCTCGACAGACTTAATAAACCTAACTTGAAGTAAAAAAAAAACAAAAAACAAGAGTTCGGATAACTCCCCTCCGCCCTCCTTTTTGATTAAAAATAAAAAGGCACTAAGGTAAGGGATTTTGTCGGGGAATCTTTTTCCTATTCATGTATCATAGATTGGTAGGGAGATTTGGATCCCTTGTTTGCTCTTCCCAGCATATTCCATATCAAAGAAATTAGGAAATAGAGAATCTATTTAAAAATCAAAACAAGGTAGATTTTATATCTATTATTTTTTATTTTATTTGATACATTATGGTCAATCACGTAAGATTGGTGAATTAGTTGAAAGTACGGAAAGAGAGGGATTCGAACCCTCGGTAAACAAAAGCCTACATAACAGTTCCAATGTTACGCCTTCAACCACTCGGCCATCTCCCCGACACCAGGATTATGACTGAGTACCTGGGTGAATAGCGAGTTATTCATCGTTTTCATCGTTTTTTAGTTTTAGATTATGGTTAATAGATACCTTTTTTTGACCAGAAAAAATTGTAAGTAGATTTAAGATTTTTTTATTTTAATGAGTCCGCTTTTATGTTAGTTCGTACTATAAAAAACAATTCCTTTGTTTGTGAGAAAATTTTATCACAAAAGAAAAGGTAAAGGAAATCAAAAGAGTTATAGAATGGATTATTACCTATGCCAAGATCGCGTATAAATGGAAATTTTATTGATAAAACCTTTACAATTGTAGCCGATATCTTATTACGAGTCATTCCGACAACTTCCGGAGAAAAGGAGGCATTTACTTATTATAGAGATGGTGCGATTTGATTATCATTATTTTTTTTTTCTCGCCGATTTGGAATAGAAAGAAAAACGAGTATTGAAAAAAAAAATCTACGCTTTTGAAGGTGAAGTTTATAATATAAAAAAAGCAATCCCTTCTGTCATGTATCCACGATTAATGCAGCCTTAGATGCTTCAATTGTGAATTCTAGTATTGAGCAAAAGGTTTTTACCTATGGTTCCCGTATTACAGATCAATCCTACTACACTAATACAATATACGAATAGGAGGCATAGGGGAAGAAGCACTACGCCGAGAAATCAACAACACGAAAACTTTCTTCAAAATGATTCCTTTTCTTTCTTCTTCATTCTTTGGGATTGGGACTAATTAAAATGGTTGGAACAATAAACATCCATCTCGTTCGTACTTTGGATACCCGTATAACCATTGAAGACTGTTGAAGTGGCTAATTCCTGGAAATTTAGGGGCGTTGAGAACAAAGAAATTTTTAGAGTTTACTTTTTTATTTTTATCTAGCATGAACCCACTTGGTAGTAAGAAAAGATCTTTTGCAAGAAGGTTGGCTAGGGATTTCTTGTAAAAACTTTAGCCCCGCTTAGTTCATAATGACATCAAATTTTTCCATATATTATTTTCATTATGCACCTAAAGGAGGAGCCGTATGAGATGAAAATCTCACATACGGTTCTGAAACGGAGAATTCGTTAAAGCGAATGACGACCGTAACGGATGTCGGCTCAATCTGAAGGAAATTATGCGGAAGCATTACAGAATTATTATGAAGCTATGCGCCTAGAAATGGACCCCTATGATCGAAGTTATATACTCTATAATATAGGCCTTATCCACACAAGTAATGGGGAACATACCAAAGCTTTAGAATATTATTTTCGGGCATTAGAACGAAACCCCTTTTTACCACAAGCTTTTAATAATATGGCTGTGATCTGTCATTACGTGCGACTATCTCCACTATAGAAAAAAAGAACGAACAGCTAGTCAATTAAATACTAGAAACACAAAAAAGGGCTTTCTACATAAGCATCGTACAAAACGATTTTTTATCAGCTGTAGCAAAAAAATAAACTTCATAGATCAAATATGAAGTGAAGACTGGATATGCCTAAATACTTTCTTTCTATGGATAATAAAAGATTTAATTGATAGAGGAAGCACCGTAAAGATCAATTGGAAAGGTTTTGGACCGATACAACAAGAGCTGTTTATTTATATCATAATATGAGATAAATCTTCGGAATCTACTTATGTAATCGAGTAGATCCCCTAAGGTATTGAGCAGCGGTGTAGCATCAGATCCTAAAGACAGTAAGTCTTTTTATTTTTTATTAAGTATGAAAAAAGTCTTTTTCAAAGATTCTATATGAATTTTTATATGAAAGCGGGATAGTTACCTTTCAGAAAATTATAATATCTAAAAACAGTGGACATGCCCTTTTTTCTGAAGGTAGGAGAAAAGATAAAACTTTAATTTTATATTAATT